TACACATAGATTCCAAAGATTTTCTTGAATCATGTGATGAGGGGGGAGAATTCGTACCCTGAACCGAATTCTTGTAAATAAAAAGCAAATTTCTATCGTTTTTGAGTCTTCTGACTTAGGATAGTTGATAACCCGATTTTATCTGAACAATGAACGAAGCAAGGAGTTTTTATTAATGAATAAAAATTAAAGAAAAGAAATTAAATGAAGTGAGGTTTTACCCCCTTTCCGGTCTGTTGTTGGACCAATCACTACCTGAACTGAAGAAATCCTATACTATACCTCCTTTGATTATATATTTCATTTTCGTTATAGAATAGTACGTATGGCTCATTCATGAACCATACTATAAAAAAATTATATGAAATCATAACACAAAAAAGTAGAAAATAGTCTTCAAATCTAGTCATAGCATTAGATTATATTGACAATTCCAAAAAACTGCTCATACTATCATCATAGTATGATGATGGTTGGGCGGATATGCCCCTATCGTCTAGTGGTTCAGGACATCTCTCTTTCAAGGAGGCAGCGGGGATTCGACTTCCCCTGGGGGTACGGTACTACGAAAGGAAGTTGATCATGAGTTATCAATAAACCTAGAAAAATTTCTTCCTGGGTCGATGCCCGAGCGGTTAATGGGGACGGACTGTAAATTCGTTGGCGATATGTCTACGCTGGTTCAAATCCAGCTCGGCCCAATAATTCGCGCGCTCCATGAATATGATGATATAACTTATTTGTCCTCCAGAAAAAAAGAAACGCCTGATCCGTAAAAAGAAAAGGAATCCTTTTTTTCTCTATCCATGTTCTCTTATTTGTTCTTTCCTATCTTTCTAACGGTCTAGATTCATGATCCTTAACTTAATTTAATCAAGGATCATGAAAGGAAAAATAGAGATTTTTTTTTCATTGAACAGTTGATTAGTCATTTTTTTGGCAATAAAAAAAAAGAACCATTGATTACTAGTAATCTGTGTCAATCTCACTATAGTCGATATCCATGTAGATATGATATCAGTCAATATATCATTCGTGTCTTTGTTAAAACATGACGAATAGAATATTTTTCTGAAATCATTAAGAATATGTATGCAATACACTTCACTGGGATTGTAGTTCAATTGGTCAGAGCACCGCCCTGTCAAGGCGGAAGCTGCGGGTTCGAGCCCCGTCAGTCCCGAATTTAATATCCGATGAATTGAGTCCGATGAATTGAGAAATTCATTTTTCCCTTTTTCACGTAAAAGGGATAGGTAGAAAGATCTCAGCCCCAGCAGGGGATCCTTTTTCTTTTGTTTTTCATTTTACATTTATCATCAGAAAAATACGGAAATTTCCTATTTTTCCGCTAGTTAAGGGATATATATATTGGTATAATCGGCGGTGAGGGATATTAGTATATTCAGCATTTTAAGAGATACTCGTCTTACTTTCTTTTTCGATTTTTTTTGATCCATGAAATGGAATACCTATATTTTTAGCGGTAGTACATACATAAATTGTATTCGCTATACAATGAACTTAACATAATTACCCTGACAGAGTACTTGTCAAGCTAAACAAACGACAACCTCTTCCAGTTCCTACTTTCTTTGTTTGTGTATCCTCAATGATTAATTGGAAACAATCTATCCTATCTCATTCTTATTCAAATTGCACACTGAATTTTTGATATATGGCTTTCTTCCAGCTTCAATCGAAGAAAGAGATACTAATCAAATAAAAGAAAAGACCAAGCAACGCCCCTTGTTAGAAAATTTGTGAGAACATTCTATTCGACTATTAGATCTTTTCCTTTTCTATTTAACCTGCCCTTTTCCATTTTTCTTTTTACTTCTACTTATTCTTTGAATCTGTGTGTGATCTATAGAATACCAGTTATATAATAAATACTACATAATTGTATGTATTAAGTAGAAAGTATAACGAAGGAAGAAGGTAGTTTCTGGGGAAAAAAATAGAAAAGGATGAAAAATTCAATGGGATTCCTGATCCAATAACGAATTCCATTTCGGATTTCGTATGGATAAAAGATCCTCATATGTTATACTATTCAATTCTCGACGATGAATCGATTTGATAGAGCAGATATTGTTATTCATAATATAGATCTGATTTTGTATCATCAGAATGCAATTCATCCCATTGAATTTAGAGTTACAGGAATCAAATTTCTCATCTCTATGGGATTAGATCCCGAGTTATTGCAAAGTAAAGTAAAAAACAATGAGATTATGGAAGTCAATATTCTTGCATTTATTGCTACTGCACTGTTCATTCTAGTTCCTACTGCTTTCTTACTTATAATCTACGTAAAAACAGTCAGTCAAAATGATTAATTTGACTGAAACTTGAATTATTAGGTCTTATCAATGATTGAAGAAATGAAAGAAAAGGATTCAAACTTCAAGTCTTAAATGAAATGGCCTGGATGGAATCATAAGTTTCTGAGATAGTATAGGGTAGAAAGTAGAAAGAACTCTATATAATTCTTTTTATCATAACTATCTAGTATAGTAGAGTTAGAGTATTAAATTATCATAGAAATATATCTTGATATAAAGTTGTATTGTATCTAGATATAGGCTTTAGTTATATAACTAAAGCCTATATCTAGATCAATTTACAACATTTATGTATATAGATTAGATGTATATCTAATATAGTACATTGAACATAGTAGTCCAATTTGATTTCTTTTTTCGGTACATCCACTTGTATTTGTATGGATTTCGATCACTCCAAAATCGAAGACTAACTCTTTTAATTCCTAGCTTTCTTAGAATTTTTTCATATGGATAAAGTCCAGCATCCTTCAAAAGAATCAATGGAGGAAAAATGGATTAGTATGGACATATACTAATCTACTATTTTAGTATCTATGATTCTACTATAACTAACTATATAAATAACTATAAAAAATAAATATAAAAAATAAAGAAAGATCAAAATAAAAAATAAAGAAAGATAAAAAAACGAAACTAAAGAATCTTTTTCTTTTTTTAGATCTACCTTCCCAAGAAGTCATTGCATTGTTTGAGCTATTAACAGATGATTCGCGAAGTTCTATGAGAACTTCTTCAGATTTTGAAAAAGTAGATTAGTAAAGCGGACCCCCCTATTTTTTCGGCTTAAATATGATATGAGATGAGTTAAAAAAACATAAAAAAAAATTCTAGGAGTCTAAAACAAAGGTTAAATGAATAAATACGCGATATGTGGATCGCTCAACGGAAAAGATCTAATTTTTTTATGTGTTTGTGTAGAACCTTTTCAGTAGAAAATCTGTATTGTCGTAATCTAATACCAGAACAACTTTCTCTTAAAATAAAGAAAGAGGAAAACAAATTAAAGAAAACCCTGGGATTGGGTTTTTCCTTGTAACATCCAAAATTCTGTTATGTTAAGAGTTGGTTTATTTTATCAAAATAGAATATATATTTATTTAGTAAGTAATTTATTTAGTAAGTAGTAATAATTCGATTGGATTGGAAAAAATTTCCTATCATGCGTAGATTTGAGTTTCGAAATACAACTAGACTAGAGTAATTAGTCATTGTTTGATTGAATGTTTATTACTTATCTTATTACTCATTATTTTTTTCTTATTCATTACTGTATTCCAGTAAAATTTTGAAACAAGGAGAAACATTCTTTTTATTTTTTAAGTTTCGCAAAACGATCAATTAAACAATTGATACAATTCGATTATTCAATTAAATTTAGTAGTACCCCTAGAGTCCACTCCTTCCCCATACTACGAGCGAAAGGGAAAATGTAAAGACTACCATTAAAGCAGCCCAAGCAAGACTTACTATATCCATATTATGTCTCCTATTTCTATGAAGGAATTATTCCATTATTGATCAATAATCATAGTGGAATCAATGGTGCAGAGTCAAAATTAAATTCTGACTTAAGTTTATTTATGAATAAATCCAATAAATCCACTTCTAAGAAGTTCTATATTTTAAGATTTCTGGTAGAAGCGAAAAGTATCAAACACAAATATGATATACACACTTTCTTCCGAAATGAAATAGGAAAGGAATGCTCCTAATAGAACATGTAGGAATAGTAAGACAGACCTATTGTTTGTTTTGTTACCACTACTACATAAATAAGCAAAGACATCAAAATATACTATTCAGATAGATAACTATTTATTAGTTACCTATACAACACCTCTATTTCCAATCTGTTCTAAGCCTTACTTACCCTTCTTCTGTGGAGCAAGAATTCGTCGAATTCCCAAAATTTTTTTGTTGATCAGGCGACACCCAGATTTGAACTGGGGATAAAGGATTTGCAGTCCCCCGCCTTACCACTTGGCCATGTCGCCAAATCCGATCGATCAAAAATGGATAAAAAAGGTATCTATCCAAATTGGATTTTGAATTCTTTCTTTTTTTTTTATTGCAGCCGGTTTTTCGATTTTTCTCTTTGATTGATTATATCTTAAAACATACACTGTTTAAAAACTCCTCTTGTCTGTCTATTCTATTGAAAAGAGAAAAAATAAATTTCCGGTTCCAATTCAGGGAAAATTGGAACCATTAACTATATTACTCTGAATGAATTAGTGAAGGGTTCTTCAATTAATTTCTATCTCAAATTGTTGTGTTTCTTTAATGGCATAACAAAATCAATCCAATTTATTTATGATTAATTAATTAGTATCAGTATCAATTTTATTGAATAATTAATCTTTTTTAATTTTAACTATAACAATCAATTATAACAACATATATGTGTATATGTAAATTCAAGAACAGAGATTGTTACACTGATATTGAGCCGAGTCTCTCTCTGATGTACATATGCCTATTCTTATAGAATATCGTCGTGATTTCATTTTTCATTGAATATATCAAATAGAAGAAGTCGGAATTATGATATAGTGCAATCTGACTTCTGTTGCCCCAAGTGAAATTACGATAAAAGATGTGATATGCAGATAGATAGATAGCTATATCGGCATGAATTCAATTCAATAA